CGTCGTAGTCTTTTAGCTTACGTAGTGGTCGGCCTTCCTACACGCGCGCGCCCGCCTCCATGCCTCCTTGGTTCTGGACGAAGAAAAGCCGATACATACGATAGGCGAAGGAAAGACCCCCCATTGAATAGCGCATTTCTTAGAGGAACGCAAGTTTGCCTTATTATTATGAAAAGGGGGATTGGAGAGGAGAGGTGGAAGAAAAGGCTCGGGATGGATTTAGGAGTCTTTGTGCGAGCCGTATGCGGTGAGAGTCGCACGTACGGTAACGAGGGGGGTTCGCGTCTATACGTGTAGTGTGGTGGTTGGGCCTACCCACCCTATTTGTTCCATGATCTATGGGTCTACTGGAGCTACCCACTTCGATCAATTAGCCAAGATTTTGACTGGATACGAAATCACCGGTGCTCTCTCTAGTGGTATTTTTATGGGGATTCTATCTATCGCTGTAGGATTCCTATTCAAGATCACTGCAGTTCCTTTTCGGGCGGCTGTAAGACGGACGGCCGCCTATAGGTGGTAGGGTAGGGTGGGTGGTACCGCTCAGATTTCGGCCAATCTTCCTAACCGCTAAGGGCCGGGCTTAGAGCGCGTGAAACTCATCACTACCTCGTAAGGGCGTTGAGACCATAGCATGTTAAACGAAAGCGCCGCTTTCTCTGTAGTGTTGTCACACAGCTGCCCGCCTAGAAGAGCCACTCGCTCTGTAGTGTTGTCACACAAGATAAGCACGCCGCCCGCCAGCTGGCCGGGCGAATCGAAGTTCTCTTCCGGTCAACTGTCCACCCGCAAAAAACACAGTTGAATCACGCAACGCACGCTGCTGGTGTGCTTCCTGCCCGCGAGGAAAGAAAGAAGAGCGACAAGGTTGAGTTCAGATTTGACTGTTTGCAGTATGGGAGCGGATTACCCAAAAAATCCCTGGGAACAATGAAAAAAAAAGATATCTCGGTAACGAAAACTATAGGGGGCTGTATTGGCGAGATCCAACGGTGAACAGCTGCCCAAAAGAAAAACCGCCTGGAAGTCCGAGGACCTTTAGTACCCCCCCGAACCAGCAGCCTTCGCGCCAAGCAAGCCTAAAAGAGATAGAGGCCTTGTCCCTTTCCTTTCTCCATTCCGCCTCCTTCTTAGCTTTGTTCCAATAGAGTCTAAGGCAAAGCTAAAGTGGTTCGTATGCCCCTATCTCTAAGGCGAAAGGGAACGAACTTAGTTTTGTTTCCGGGTTTATGGATTGGATTCAGTCAGCGTCACGACATAATCAAAAGGAAGGAGTGACGCTTTGGTTACCGGCAAACGCTTCCAAAGCCTATACAAGACAAGGCCTCTCGAGTTTCCGGCTGTTTCCTAGATTGAAGTAGCCTTTCTAAGCCCTACCAAACGAAAGAAGTCACTATCAAACAGCTCGCCCTACTGAAGTACCAAAGGTGCGCTCCGCCTTATCTATAGGGCCTATTGGGATAGCAGCCTTACTCATTTAGGGCTTTGCCTGCCCTTTCTAATTAGAATACAGAATTCCGGCTCGGCCCGGGAAAGCGCTGGCAACAAAAGGAAGGGGTCCATGTAGCTGCTGCGTCCGCCCCCTTCTTAGTCAATGGGGCAGCAGGTTCGGCATCTACTAGAAAAGAGAGAATCCACTTCAGATAACCACGCCTCTGCTAGGCAGCGTGTGGAATGGCCAAGAGCGGACCTTTTTGGATATATAATCCAAGTCGAGAGTGGAGTTACGGGAACAGCCGTCTGATGGAAAACAACTTTCACGTTCGGTTCAGAGAGCACTTTTTTCGTTGAGAATTCTTCGTTCCCTTTCGTGTGAATTCCCCAGCTAGAATTCTAAACTTGTGGGGCCCCATCTCTCGAGCCCCGAAGAAAACCCCCCTCCCCTTCGGACTCCATATCTCTTTTGACTCTATATATGTGGGCACCTGATATCTATGAGGGTGCACCCACCCCGGTTACAGCATTCCTTTCTATTGCGCCTAAAATATCTATTTTTGCTAATATTTCACGTGTTTCTATTTATGGTTCCTATGGAGCTACATTGCAACAAATCTTCTTTTTCTGCAGCATTGCTTCTATGATCTTAGGAGCACTGGCCGCCATGGCCCAAACGAAAGTCAAAAGACCTCTAGCTCATAGTTCAATTGGACATGTAGGTTATATTCGTACTGGTTTCTCATGTGGAACCATAGAAGGAATTCAATCACTACTAATTGGTATCTTTATTTATGCATTAATGACGATAGATGCATTCGCCATAGTTTTAGCATTACGGCAAAGCCGTGTCAAATATATAGCGGATTTGGGCGCTCTAGCCAAAACGAATCCTATTTCGGCTATTACCTTCTCCATTACTATGTTCTCATACGCAGGAATACCCCCGTTAGCCGGCTTTTGTAGCAAATTCTATTTGTTCTTCGCCGCTTTGGGTTGTGGGGCTTACTTCCTAGCCCCAGTGGGAGTAGTGACTAGCGTTATAGGTCGTTGGGCGGCCGGAGGGTTGCCACGAGTAAGTCAGTTTGGGGGACCGAAGGCAGTTTTCCGTGCACCGGACACGTAGCTTACCGAATCAGTTGCGACACCGATGGGAATGCATGCTACGAAAGATAGGGTCGAGTCAACTACATCAACCGTCTACTCAATATCCTTGTCCGAGTCCACAATCACTACACGAGATGAACCTTGGTTTGGTGAATTGAAGTTAGCCTTAGGTGTAATAGGACTCCCAGTTACTGCGCGCGATCGTATACTGAGGTGCTCCCCGCCGGTTGTTGGAACGACGCGAGCCGGGCCGGGCCTCGATTCAGAAAGATGAAGGGTCCAAAAGTGAAAATGGGGGGTTACTAATTCCCCATCTCATTGGGGGCGGAAAACGAATCGACATCTCGATGTGATACAGCCTTTTCTATTTTAGTTGGGAAAGAACGGCGAAGTCCATCCGAACCTGAAGAATAAGAGGAGAGCAAAGCGCCCCTATAAATGTTTGCGGGCGCGCGAAGCGCATGCGAAACGGACACTACAGTGTGGAGGATAAGCAGCCGAGCTCATTCCCTTCGCTTTCTGGGCCCAAAGCTGTGCAGTCTTTCCTGGCCAAATCAAGGATTTGGGGCTTCTTGCTACGCTAACTAACTAGATAAATCCATTTTTTTGAGTAATATATATGAATAGAAAGATAGATCCATCCATCTATCCTATCCGATTTAGATTTTGATATCTAAAAAAAGAATCGATTTCATTCAACGTTTGATTCAAAGAACTGCGCTTAGCCCCCCCGCTCATGAAACGGCTCTGCTGCAATGGATGGCAGAGGGTCCGTAGTACCCAAAGCACTGGAGTGGTCCAGTAGCCGGGAAGGGGCCTAGAAGTGCCTACTACTACACCACACTACACTTGGCTCTACACATTTACAGAGCTAACCCCTGTCCAGTCCCTGCTTTAGGGGGTGGGTGGGGGTGAAGGGGGCTTCAATCCTTATTCCTTATCCCCATCTTCGCCCAGGCTAACGGGGCCTTACTTATGAAGGGGGGAGAGTGGAGCCCCGAGAAGCACTGTTGAGAGGAAGATCCTTGGCCCCTCTTCATTCTCTACAGGGTTCCAAACCTTTCTTCAACATAGGTGACCCTTACTTAAATATAGGCGAGGCAGAGATGGAAGAGATCGAACACGGGAATAAGAAGCAAGCTCGCCTTCCTTTTTAATTATTTTGATAGAAGGGGATGGAGAAAGTGGACAAAACAGACTCGCATTTCCTATAAAAAAGTAAGGCGAAAAGATGGATTCCTTTTTCGTCTTGCATTTCTCATCGCGGAAAAAGAATCATATTGAAAACGTGCCTAACCCACCCCCCATTATGTACTTTCTATGGGAGCCGTGTATTGTAAGTGATCCGAACCTGCCCGGAGCGAGTCTCCCATAGAGGCAAGTGAAGTTGGTGAGCCGTATGATGGGCAACTATCTCCTGCGGTTCGGAGAGGACTCAGCTATTAGTTAGTATCCCCTTGGTTTCGGGGTGGACCCTTTCACTCTATTTTATTATATACGCTTAGTGAAAAGAATGTTTTTTGATACACCTAGGACATGGATTTTATATGAACCAATGGATCGTGACAAGTCGTTACTACTAGCAATGACTTCCTCTTTCATTACTTCATCCTTTTCATATCCCTCTCCCTTGTTCTCAGTTACTCATCAAATGGCACTCAGTTTATATCTTTAAGTTCGATCATTGACAAGGTTCAAAGAAAGGGTGGGCCATTGATAAAGAATCGATTCCAAACCACAATGCTAGCAAATGCCCACCTCATATCTCTCCTCGGCTTTTCTTTTCATTAATATTTCCCCTCCTTTCCCCCTTCGGGGTCTGAATCCACAGGCGCTGACTCTGCCATCTCTTTCTGTCTGCTTCCAGAGGTGCAACAATGGTCATTATCCGGGTTCAGGGATGGACTGGGGTAGGTAGGGATTGCTGTTGCTTTCGTAGCGCTTGCTTCTATCTATGTATAGTGCTCCCCATATCTGAAATCAATAACGTCGACGTGGATTCATGTCACTCCCTCTGGTGGGGTCCTCCCAAAATCCCGCTATAGGATAAACAGAGAGAATCAATTCTGTTTTCTATATAGAATAGCGGCGGAGACTACTTGCGTCAGGCTAAAGCCCCCTTGATGAGTAAGCCCCTCAACGAGATAGGAAAACGGCCTAGCTGTAGCTGCTTTATTGAGGCAACATTGAGAATTATTAAAAGAATTAGCTGCTATTTCAGTGGTTGAAGTGCCGGTCGGCATTGCCTAAGTAACGTCTGGCGCTGTTTGCGCGCTTCTTTCCGGCTACTTGACCTAGCCTTCAGAGAAGAATCAAGTCAGAGAAGCCAGCGAAGCAAGCCGATCCGACATACGAAAAAACGCATGCACCTTTCGACTACTTCTCTCTCGGGGCGCGCCATCCAAACTCGCTGTGATGGATGAACGCGGATAGAACAAATCTATCACGGCGTAGTGAGTAATATATGCCTTCCGTCTTTCTTTCTTGATTGATTGTTTTATTGATTGATGTCTTTCTTTATGGAAAATATCAAACCTATTTCTGAGACCCATAATATGAATTGTTGAAAGATAGATAGAAAGACCGGGAGCTGGGAAACACGCTTACTCATACTGACGGAAGGCATTATTAAGGGTAGCGGACAAGCAGAGGAAAAAATGCACTGGTAGCGCTAACGACCCCCATAGCATAAGGGGGAAGAAATGGACGTTTCTTCTGATCAATCAAGTGCCCCCGGGTGGGAATAACAAGTATGGGTTTTGTTTCATCGAAAAATCAATGTTTTGGAATAGTGATAGTGTTGAAGCTGCGTTTACTACAAATGGGCTGAGCCCGGATCTCATTAGCTTGGCCCAACCAAGGGGGACTGGAAGGGGGAAATAGCCAGGCGCCGGAGAACCAAGCTCGCTCTCACTACTTATAGATAGACGTGGGTGGGATAATAGGCTGGCCTCCCGTTGAAGAAAAAACACTCCCGACGATCCTTGACCGGGCGGGGTAGGCAGAAGTGGATCCGGTAGATCGACTAGCAGTTTCAGCTACTGCTCGTGATGATGATTTTGATTAGCGAGATGTTGACTCTTACTTATTTTTTGATTATGAATAATTTATTATTCCTCCCTGCCGGTAAAGCACGTCCAAAGTTGCATCCCCCAACATCTAATAAGGGCACGTCCTTATCGCGGGATAAAAGATTCATAGTCTCGAAGACCTCCTCGTTCTTTACCTACCTATACGACGAAGACTTCCCCGATCTTCCTAGTAGAAAATGGAAGACTTTCGAGATCGTGATAGGGATGAAGAATTCCGGGGTAGAACCGGACGAGGGAGAGTTGTAACTAGCAAGGAAACTTCGGGCTCTTGAACCGACTATGATGCTCTTGGTTTAGCCAATTAAGTAGCACTTGCCCCGTACTCTTTTAGGCCTCCGCTTGAGGAAAGGCATAACCCCATTAAGATTCAGGGGGATGGGAACAAGCAACGGCCTAAAAGAGATAGGGGCGCTAACGCGCTTTAGTTTGATTGCTAGGTAGCTGGCTTTCTTGGGATTGCTCGCTGGCTGACTATGACGATTGCCATCACTCGAAAGCCGCTTCCAATAAGATTGTTTTCAACATTCCCCCCGTACGCCATTAGAGTGAGTTGGGCTTATGGTTGAGCCTCTTATTGCGTAGTCCGCTTTTCTTTTTAAGAAAGCAAAGAGGCGAGCTTTAAGACGTTCTTTGATCCTTGTTGTACTTTCGGGTTGGACTCCAGTCCTCGTCCTCCCTTGCCTGCCAGCACACCTGAAGGAAAGGAAACCGGTATAACACAAACAAAGGAACCGCAATCACCACAAGCAATCAAACGATTCAAAATGAAAAAAGAACGGGGCATAGGATATAGAGCCTTATATTATATTATATTATATTATATTAGTAAAGTCTTGGTCTTGGCTGTAGTTAATGGGAGGACTAAGAGTAGCAGTAGGAATAATAAAAGGAGAGCAGTAGAGAATAGAAAGCGTCTTGTCAGAGCATATGTAGCTTCTGAGGAGTTGGAGCAGGAACACGAGTAGGAGCTCTTGTTCGTTCGCTTGTTAGCTAGTCTTTCCTCGCAAGCCACCAAGCCTTATCTTCGTCTCTGAATTCACCTTCGATCGAGTTCTCAATTTTCCAATGTTCGACCAATCACTCGTCGTTGGCAATAGAGGGAGAATGCTCTTGATTTACTTTGTCACTATACGAAAAAAATGTGAATTGCCTCAGGTCAAGCTTTTTACTCGCCTCGCACCGGAAAGCAAGCAGCAACTAAGGGAATAGGGAGCTTCGGGAGCCCATATCTATAAGCAGGGGGATAGAGAAGGAAAGAACTTCAAATAAGAGCATTTCCTCCTCGGCAAGTAGAGTTACCTCAGCCAGCCGGCTAACTCCCTTCTTCGAGTAGAGTTACCTCTTCGAGTTTCCGGTACCTGTTTGAGTACCTCTCCTCTTCGAGTCGAGTTCTAGTTGCTATAAGAAAATTCTCCCATTGAGTTGTGAGTTCAGTGGACTATAAAAACATGCATAGCTTTGCCTTATGAGGGACCGCTTCTTAGTTGCTTTGCTTATGCCAGCTAGCTTTTGTAGGCCCTGGAGGCTTGTAGGCTTCGCAAGCTCTGTTCTGGAAGCTGCTTATGCCCATATCTATAAGCAGCAGGTTAGGAAGGTGGAAAAAGGTTGTTGGAGCCTGCCCTTTGTTTGTTGCAGTCAATCACTCGTCGTTGGCCTTCCCTCCTTATGGCGTATATGCAGGCAACTCTTTCCTCGTCGGCAATCCCCCAGGTTGAGTAGGGACAAGCTCTCCTCCTATTTCTGCACTGCTTCCGGTTGATGGCTATTATGCCTCTTCCTGCTCTTTTGACTTCTTCGACTCGTCTTCCAGCTCAAACTCATAAGCCAAGACTCCTATTCTGGGTAGTGTTTTTTATAGTCCTTTGCTCTTTACAAACCCCTGACTCGTTCATTCACTCGCTTGGATTCAGTCTCGTTCGGTTGTTGATTAGTTCATCGGTAGTTGGTTAGATAGTCGTGGTTGGGTTATTCACTTGGAGTTGCTTGGTCACTTCCTGGCATTATTTCGCCTTTTTGGGTGTTGGGTAGTTGCTCGGGTGGTGTATTGTATTGTGGTTGGTTGCATCAGTTGATTCACTCCTTCCTCAGCATTCGTCGATTGGTGGCGTGGGAAAAGGGCATTCGATCACGGGAAAAGATGTCGATGCAACTCATTATGCAAGTTATGAATTCAAGCAAGGTAGAGGGGTTGCCTGATTCACCAGTCTTTCCTCCGGTAGGGTGATTCGGGTTGATACTATTACATAGGCTTGGGGCTCCCATGCTTTCCCACAGGTATCTTTCAGTTTGTTGGCTCCTCTTATTCTCAGCGCATAGGGGGATTCCCCATCCATTTTTCTTTCCATTCCTTCCTCTCATTCCAATCTTGAGGCGTACTACCATGATTCCATTCCCAGTGTCTATATTCCCCCCTCATCGAGGACCTCCATCCCCTTTTCAGGGAGCTCATCCATCCTTCCTGCCATAAGCTGATGATCTCCTAGCGCGAAAGCCATTGATCGATAGTTATACAAGGCGAAAGACACCAAATAGGGAGGACACATACCTCCTCCATATTCCTGAAATGGGCAAGACTCGGATCAAAATCAATAAAAAGATGCGAGAAGTATAATAGTTTACTGAACAACTACTTAGATCTTGATTGATTTGGATGCAAAGTTTTTCATTACTCCAAAAAAAGCCATCCCATGAGTATACATGACCCCACTACCTGTATAAAGCGTACATCTCTGCTCAGGGAGTAGGTCAAAGCTTTTTATAAGAAAAAAAAAAGTCAAAAGCTGGAATCCGAGAAGACAAGACCCCCTAAGAGCGTCTTGTAAACCAATTATTCGATCTGGAGATCCCAGCAAGGCTGCCTGAGACATCACTAAACCCAGGGATGTCTCTTGCAAAGAAGAATTCGTAGAGATTTTCCCAGACCCCCCTATCCAGTAAGCCAGCCTACTCGACTGATAGAATCTAGAATCCACTCTCCGCCCTTATTAGTAGTAGGCGAATAGTGACCCTATTTGTATGCGCATTCATACGACGGGCACGTTCCAAGATCTCCCGCAACGAGAACCTAACACATGGTTTATTGATAGTAAGCTGAAACAATAAATGGATCATAGGTTGGTTGAATATTGAGTTCCGCTTAGGCTACGTGTTCTGTTCACGCGCTACAAAGCCGCACACAGGATCTTAGACAGGTTTCGTCCTCTTTCGGGAACACCTTCTTACTAGTAGGGGCTAAGCCTGATGCAAATATACCGAAAAAAGAAGATATCTATGGCGAAGAGTAGATTCGACCCGGCTCGTCTCCCGCTTAGTCACTCGCGGGATTCGGATAGGGGAGCAAAAGTCTTTTCTGAAAAAACTCCCTTATAAGTCAAAGTCTCCCCCTTTTCAATATATATATATTTTATATATATATATATTTTATACACTAACTCTTTGGTTGAATCGGACAGGGACTTCTATAAAGATCTTTCCACTCATTCATCATACTCAAAGTCGAAGTCACGGCATGGGGGGCTCGGAAAAATAACGAGAATCGGTGTCGTGATGGTGCTACGAGATGGCGATTTATCGTATAGAAGAAGAATAGATCCGCGGACCTATTGATTGACCATAGATGCGAACCGCCTTACTACAACATAGGCGCTATCTAAGAGAAGATAAGTTTCCCTTCTATCGTTCAAGGGCAAGGAGAGAACATGTTTCGGCTTGCCTAGATATCGTATTTCCCACGTAGTCCGCTTTTCTTTTTAAGCAAACCAACGATTCTCTTCTCAAAGTAATAGATATCTTCTTTTTTTTCGGTATTCCGCGGAGCGAGCTAGGAGCGCATCATCGGGGCAGGACGAAAACGAACATAAGATCATCATCATGGCCCTTTTCTTGTTTCTTTTGTTTGTGTCCGGTCCGTTGTGTGTGTTTTTTTTTTTAAGGCTTATCCGGGTTGCCCTATCTCTAAAGGGCATCCAATTCCTCTTCTTTTGCTGCTGATCTCACATCGAAAGCAGCTCCTTCTTGTTCAGGGTCATTCAGATGCCTCTGATTCCGAGAAATCGGTCAAGCCCCCCTTACTCATATGCTCACCTCTCTATCTATAAAAACCCCTCCCCGGAGGAGAGCTCCAGCTCCAGGATGAGTATGTCCTGGATTCCCGGATTCATTCTCGTCCTGATCCACCATGGAATTATCGGAATCTACAAAAACATTCTAGGAGAGGGCTCGTAATGATCTTCTCAAAGATCACAAGATGCTGAAGTGGCAGGATAGGGGGGGGATCCGTAGGTTTTTGTGAAAGGGATGCTCTTATCATGTTATTGCTGAAAAGAAAAACCGAATTCCTCTATTTGATGTCGATTCATTCATACTTC